GTTTTGGCGTAAATTCTTTAACCCCTCGATACTCAATCAAATCCACTTTTTTGAGGATTGAATGCAATCCTATAGTCCCATATTTAGCAATTCCCGAACTCTCTCTTCTGTATTGAGGATCATCAAAATAAGCAAGAATACTATTTCTACGAAAAATACCATTTATCGGTATTTCAATAGAAATATTGGAACAAGGCATTATTTCCATTTCCGTCCCTCGTTCTTGAATCCATTGGAATGGAATGATGAATCTATTTCTTCGCCTCTTTGCCAATAAATCAGAATTCTTGTGCAGAATAGAAGGAAATAGGAGATTAGAATGACCTGTATATACGATTCGATTAAATTCTGAATAATTGGGACTACTGCTTTCTTTTTTATCAGAAAGACCCAAACGAAAGAATTTGTCTTTTCCTTGAGTATTATTGACTGTATTAAGGATAGAAATACTTTTTCCTTCCGCAGAAAAAAAATGAACGTTCGTTTGGTCTTGATCTTTGTGGAGTGAAAAAGGGACTACACTGGATCTGCACAAACCTCCTGATAATATCCATAAATGACTTGTTTTTAGTAAGAGATGTACGTTACTATATGTAAATTCGGCTGCATGGTATACATCGGCACTCCAGTGCATTTCTCCCTCAGCGTCAGAATAAATATGTTTTCGCACTTTTTCTTTAAAACTAAAAGCAGATGTTCCCGCGCGAATCTCAGCAATTACTTGCTCTGATTCTACATATTGATCATTTTGAACTAAAATAAAACTTTGGGGTGGAATAGTTACGTTATGTATAATATCTTCACTCTCAATAGTTACATATAAGTCTATATAACATAGAAAGGCGGGATGTCCATGGCGTGTACGTGTAGGATGAACCAAAACCTCATTGAATTTGATTTTTCCATTAGAAGGGGCTCGTACATGTTCTGCAGTACCCCCTGTGAATACTCCACCGGTATGAAAAGTTCTTAATGTTAGTTGAGTACCAGGCTCCCCAATAGATTGACCCGCAATAATACCTACAGCTTCTCCCAATTCGACCAAGTCGCCATGAGTAGGGCTCCGGCCATAACATAATCGGCAGATCCAAGACGCACTCTTACAAGTCAAGGGGGTTCGGATAGATATTGGTTGCGTTTGAAAGGTTATGAATCGATTGACAAGTCCAATCCCAATATCTTGATTTCGAATGGCAATACATCGCGGGCCTATATATATATTGTCTGCTAATACACGGCCAATCAATGTTTGGATAAAAATTCTTTCCGGCATCATCCCATTTCGATGACTCACAGAAATCCCTTCGGTGGTGCCACAATCTGTTCTACGTACAACAATGTGTTGAACTACTTCAACAAGTCTGCGTGTAAGATATCCAGCATCCGATGTTCGTACAGCAGTATCCACAACACCTTTGCGGGCCCCGTAACAAGAAATGATATATTCTGTTAAAGACAATCCTTCACGTAAATTGCTTTGAATAGGTAAATCAATCATTTGTCCTTGTGGATCCGACATTAATCCTCTCATACCTACTAATTGGTGTACTTGAGATGCATTTCCTCTAGCTCCCGAAAAGGACATCATATAGACTGGATTTAAAGGATCGGTCATCCTAAAATTAGGATTCATTTCTTGTCGCAAATATTCACTTGTAGCATACCATATCTCAATAGATTGTCGTAATTTTTCTACGGCGTGTACATTCCCATAATGGTGGTGTTTTTCAAAAATCAAACTTTGTTGTTCAGCATCTTGGACTAGCCATCTCTTAGAAGGTATTGTTAAAAGATCATCAATTCCTAATGAAATGGATGTAACAGTGGCTTGCCGGAACCCCAGAGTCTTTACTTGATCTAGGATGTGTGATGTATATGCCATTCCGAAGTGATCTACTAATCTACTAATTAGTCGTTTAATAGCTGTTCCATCTATCACTTTATTATGAAAGGCCAGATTGGCTCGTTCTGCCATAAGTACCTCCATATTGCGCTGAGTGGGGTTCTACAGTGGGTTTGAGTTAATGATTGGAAAACTTCCTTTTCTCGATCTTGATTCGCGTAGAAATTCAGGAGCCAAGGTCCCAGTTGAACTGAAGAGTCCTAAATTCACACTGGTGTCATAGAATTACTTAGCTTGGATACCATATGATTAGATATCTACGAACAGGCCTGGCAAAAACCTTGTATAGCTTCTTCGATTTCCCGATAAAGCGAAATATGACCAACAGTGGTTCGAACGTATATACAAAGAATTTTTTTTTTTATACTTCGTACTATTAGATAGTGTCCATAAATCTCATGATAGGTACCCAAAGATTCATAGTGAACTTCGATGGGGGCTTCTCTTGAAGTAATAACGCGTTGATCTAGTCGCCACCGAAGCCACAAAGGACTATCTAAATGCATTCTTTTCTGCCGATAAGCTCCAATTGCATCATAGGAATTACAAAAAAAAGGTTCTTTCGTATACTTATAGTTATTATCGTCAATTTTTTCA